AGAAATTAGTCTTAAAGATGCTGAGGTTTTTATTAAATATTTCATAAAATATTATATGTAATATTGTGTTTTTTTAAAAAAAATCAATATAATATATAGCATAAAACTATAATAAAATATGTGTGTTATGTTCTTACTACGGCTGCATTTACTATCTGTACAATGCGTAAAAGGTCGTGGACTTCCAGTAGTTTTTAGTTTAGTCGAGTCTCGTTTTAGGGGTTTGGCGAGAAAAAACTTGCTAAATGAGTGATTACTGGTTAACGGGGGTAGGGGGGTTTGCCATAAAAATTATAATCTTATTTAATTAATTTATATACGCGTGTTACGTGTTACGTGTTGCGTGTATATGTTGTATTGTGCGTGTTATCATGCGTTACGCACTTACGTGTTACGTGTTACGTGATGTGCGCGTACGCTGTGCGTTGCATACACACATGTTACGTGTTACGTGTTACGTGTTACGTGTTACGTGATGTGCGCGTACGCTGTGCATTAACGTATGTGTATGATGTATTTACGTGTAATCTGCATTGCTATAAATTACACGTGCTTTTTTTTAATTATTTTTTAATATTTTGTTAAATTTTTGTTAAATTTTTGTTAAATTTTGTTAAATTTTGTTAATTTTTTGTTAATTTTTATTAGTTTTCATTTTATTCTATTTTGTGCGTAGTTTTCGGCTGTTCATCAATTTGTTTGTTTGTTTGTTTAAAAAAATTATGTCCGAAAAGCATTAAAAGAATTTACCGCTCCGATTGGGATACGTTTATCACCGCACCGTGGGTTCAGCTTGGAACGAAACTGACAGGCGACAACTTTAGCGGGAGGCTCTGAGATCACCCCCCCCCCAAAAATTAAAAAAATACCAGATGGAATTTGTTGGAGGGTAGCTATGGTTATTCGGCAAAGTGTATTACATACACGACCAGAGGCCTTGGAAAAAGTGATATAAGCCTTGTAGCCGACTGCCGTCCCTGAAAAAGGAACCAGAGGCCTTGGAAAAAGTGAAAATAGTAACGTTCTTTTTAGGCTCCTGACGCTAGTAACGGGAGTGGACTTCATTAGGGCATTGCTGGTTTCTCGGAAACGCTTAGACAAGGACTGACTAAAGGTAATACAAGATAGCAGCATTGGACTAGAGATTTTTTCAGGTGTGTATCATGAAATTTAAAAATAGTTTTTGGTTGTGATATGCGAATGGAAAGTAGAAGAATATCCTATATTACAGATGTGTATTATGTAAAATCAAAAGTAGTATGTATTATGTAAAATTTAAGGTTTTTGTATTGTATGATATGCTAGAGGAAAATAGGTGAATGTCTGATTATACATAGTATGTGCTCTGTGGAATAAGGGAAGAGTGTCTACTGTGATATGCTAGGGGAAAATAGGTGAATGCCTGATTATACATAGTATGTATTAGAGCATAGGGGGAAGGGGGATAAAATAAAATTGCGGCCCGGAGGGCCGCACATAGCTGGGGAGAGAGATGTCTCTCTTGTCAGCGTGGGTAAAAAGCCGCGGGTAGCGGCTGTGGGGAAGAGGCAATAAATTTAGGCAAAAAAGCCGCGGGTAGCGGAGGCAATAAATTTAGGCAAGAGGCAATAAATTTAGGCAAAAAAGCCGCGGGTAGCGGCTGTGGGGAAGAGGCAATAAATTTAGGCAAAAAAGCCGCGGGTAGCGGCTGTGGGGAAGAGGCAATAAATTTAGGCAAAAAAGCCGCGGGTAGCGGCTTTTTCAGAAGGTAGTTTAATAAAAATGCTAGTTTTGGGTATTAGTGATAGGGGGTTGTACCTCTTCTTTTGATGTCTTAGGGGGTGGTAAGGTCCCGACTTTGGCTTACAAGACCAGGGCTTTTTCTAAGCTACTAAGGCTGTTGGGGTTTATCATTTTATTAGTGTGTTTTCTAGTTTTGCTATTATAGGCATAAGGACAAGAAAAATAATAAAGTATGAGGTTGAGGCAATTTGGCCAATAATAATAAATGGATGTTCTACGGGCTGACCACCAATTCATGTTAAGATAATGATGTTGGAGATTAGGGCTCAGAATAGGGCCTGCGATGGGGGACGAAAGGCATTTCCACGTTGTTTTGAGGTGTGAAGGAGGGGGATTAACATAAGAACTAGGATTGAGAATAAGAGTGCTAGGACACCCCCAAGTTTGTTTGGGATAGATCGTAAAATAGCGTATGCAAAGAGGAAGTATCATTCTGGTTGGATGTGTGGTGGGGTAACTAATGGGTTTGCAGGGGTAAAGTTTTCTGGGTCTCCTAGTAGATTTGGGAAAAGTAGGGCCAGGGCTATAAGGAAGATAACAAATAATGTAGCCCCTAGGAGATCCTTATATGAGTAGTATGGGTGAAATGGGACTTTGTCTGCGTTTGAAGTTAGTCCGGTTGGGTTGTTTGATCCCGTTTCATGTAAAAACAGTAGATGCAGTATAGAGGCCCCTATGACGACAAAAGGGAGGAGAAAGTGAAAGGTAAAAAATCGAGTTAGTGTTGCGTTGTCTACTGAGAACCCACCTCAGATTCATTCTACTAGACTTGTGCCGATGTACGGTACGGCTGATAGGAGGTTTGTAATGACAGTTGCACCTCAGAATGATATTTGTCCTCAAGGCAGTACATAGCCGACAAAGGCGGTTGCTATTACAAGCAGTAGAAGAACCACCCCGATGTTTCATGTTTCTTTATATATATAAGAGCCGTAGTAAAGCCCTCGTCCAATGTGTAGGTACAAACAGATAAAGAACATGGAGGCCCCGTTTGCATGAATGTTTCGGATAAGTCAGCCGTATTGTACATCGCGGCAGATGTGAGCGATAGATGAAAAAGCGGAAGAAATATCTGCTGTGTAGTGTATGGCTAGAAATAGCCCAGTAAGTACTTGTACAATTAGGCAGAGGCCTAGAAGTGAGCCGAAGTTTCATCAGGCTGAAATATTGGAGGGGGATGGAAGGTCGATAAATGAGTTATTAATGATTTTTAGGATGGGGTGGGCTTTTCGTAGGTTGTGTGTCATTAGTTTTTGTAGTTGAATACAACGGTGGTTTTTCGTATCACAGGTCTCAGTTAAAGTCCGAGTAAAAATGATGGTATATTTTGTTTTTTTATTAGCTTTTTGTTTATTGGGGGGGTTGGTTGCCGTTGCATCTAATCCGTCCCCGCTTTATGGGGCAGCAGGGTTGGTGGTTGCTTCAGCAGTAGGTTGTGGGGTTTTGGTTTGACTTGGTAGTTCTTTTATTTCTTTAGTTTTATTCTTAATTTATTTAGGCGGTATATTAGTGGTGTTTGCGTACTCTGTGGCATTAGCGGCAGACCCGTACCCTGAAACCTGGGGGAACTGGTCTGTTGGGTTGTATGTTGTGGGATATTTAGTCTTGGTTTTATTGTTGTTTGTATTTGGGGGTGTTTGGGTTGGAGGAGGAGTTGGTGTTGGTTGTGTTGACTCTGCTGGGTTGTCCTCAGTTCGGGTTGATTTTAGTGGGGTGTCTTTGTTATACTCTTGAGGTGGTGCCAGTCTTTTGTTTGCTGGTTGGGGCTTGTTGCTTGCTCTTTTTGTTGCACTAGAGTTGTCACGTGGGGTGGTGCGAGGGGCCCTTCGAGTTGTTAGGTGGTAGTTAGAATCAATAAGAAGGACAGTGAAAATAGTAGAAATGTTGAAAGATATGCTTTAATTAACCCCGTGTTGGCAGAAGATGTGTTTAGGATTAGGGGGAGGTTTATGTATGAAGTAAGTTTTGGTCCTGTTTTTTCATATCAGACTAGATCATTTAAGTGGGTTGCAAGATTTTGTCCTTGTTTAAGTGAAGTGTTTGGCTGAATACGATGAGTAATTGTATTAAAAAAGCCTAGTTGATTGGAGAACTTATTAAGTTGTAAGGGGTTTTGTGTTAAAAGTGTTGTTGTTTGAGTAGCTAGTTCTAAGGCATATAAAAGGCCTAAGATTGTGATGAGTAATGCTGCGAGTTTTGTGGTTGTTGATATTGTCATTATGGTTGTTTTTATTGGGGTAATAGTTGAGGCAATTATAAGGCCCGCAATGATGCTTCCAAGTGCAAGTCGAATAATTGGGTTTGTAAGTGTTTTATTGTCTTCTGATATTAAAATAATTGGGTTGATGCGTGTATTATTGGTTTGGACGTAGAAGATTAATCGTAGGCTGTATGCGGCGGTCAGGGATGTAGCAATAAGTGTGGTTGAAAGGGCCCAGGCGTTTAGATGGGAAGTGTTCATTGTTTCAATGATTGTATCTTTTGAAAAAAACCCGGCTAGAAAAGGTGTTCCAATTAGGGCAAGACTTCCAATTGATAGGCAGGTGGCGGTGATTGGCAGTGTTTTTTGGATTCCGCCCATTTTTCGAATGTCTTGTTCGTTAGAGAGGTTGTGAATAATAGACCCTGAGCATAGGAATAGTATGGCCTTGAAGAAGGCATGGGTTGAGATGTGAAAAAATGCTAAATATGGTTGGTTTAGACCTACTGTTACTATTATTAGGCCTAGTTGGCTAGAGGTAGAAAAGGCAATGATTTTTTTAATGTCGTTTTGGGTTAGGGCGCAGATGGCAGTAAATAAGGTGGTTGTTGCCCCCAAGCACAAGCATATTGACAGGGCTGTTTTATTTGTTTCTAATAGGGGGTGAAGTCGGATTAGTAGAAAAATGCCGGCGACCACTATTGTGCTGGAGTGTAGTAGGGCTGAGACTGGTGTTGGGCCTTCTATAGCGGCGGGGAGTCAGGGGTGTAATCCGAATTGGGCTGACTTTCCTGTGGCTGCTAAGATAAGACCAATAAGGGGTAGTAGTGTTAGACTGTTTTGGCAGGAAAAGAGTTGTTGTATTTCTCAGGTTGATAGAGTAGTAGCTAGTCAAACTATTGATAGAATGAGGCCGATGTCCCCGATTCGGTTATAGATAACTGCTTGTAGGGCGGAGGAATTTGCGTCTGATCGGGCGTGTCATCATCCAATCAGTAAAAAAGATATAATCCCTACGCCTTCTCAGCCGATAAAGAACTGGAATATGTTGTTTGCTGTAACGAGTGTTAGTATGGCCAGCAGGAATAGTAGGAGGTATTTGAAAAAACGGGTGATGTAAGGGTCGGATGCTATATATCATGAGGCAAATTCTAGGATTGATCAGGTTACGAATAGGGCGATGGGTATAAATGTTGTTGCATATGTGTCTAGTATGAAACTAATATTGATATTAAGACTAGTGATGTTTGTTCAATGAAGGTTAGTAATGGTGATTTCTGTGCCGTAATTAAGGAAAGTGATTAGTGGAATAGTGCTTATGAAGAAGGCTAATTTTACGGCAGCTTTCGCGTGTGTTAGGCTTCAATTTTGTTTTAGTGGTGTTGGGGTTATAGTTGTTATAATTGGAATTAGTAGTAAAATAAAAGTGGTTAGGATTATAGTGTGTGATAGGCTGTGCATGTACTTCTACTTGGAGTTGCACCAAGGATTTTAGTTCCTAAGACTAACGGATTAAACTGTGATCCTTTAAAAGTGAAGGGTCTGGGGAGTTTAACCCCAGGGCAAGGAATTAGCAGTTCTTTGTGTACAAACACGCTTCGGTCTGCAAGGAGGCTCTAGCTTCTATTTTTAGGTCCACAACCTAATGTTTTAATTAAACTATGCTGACAGGAAAAGGGGCCCATAATTAATTGTGGTTTTAGTAATAAAAGTAGTATGGGTAGAGTATGGAGGGTTATTAAGAGGTGTTCTCGTGTGTGTGTAGGTTCTGTTTGGGTAATATGTGTAGGTAGTTTCCCGCGTTGTGTTATTAGGAATATGTATAGGGAGTAAGTTGCTGTTAGTAGTGTACCGAGTCCAGTCATAATAATTGTTAGGTTGGATCAGTTGAAGGTTGATGTTATGATTAATAGTTCTCCGGTTAGGTTGATTGTAGGGGGAAGTGCCATATTTATTAGGTTTGCTAATAACCATCAAGAGGTTATTAAGGGGAGGATTAATTGAAGGCCCCGTGCCAGTAATATAGTTCGGCTGTGTGTTCGTTCATAGTTTGTATTGGCCAAGCAAAAAAGTATTGAGGAGGTTAGTCCGTGTGCTACTATCAAGATTACTGCTCCTGTTAGGCTTCATTGAGTTTGGATTAAGGAAGCTGCAATTACTAGTCCTATGTGGCTTACTGAGGAATAAGCGATTAACGATTTTAGGTCGGCTTGTCGCAGGCAAATTGAGCTGGTTATAATGATTCCCCAAGTCGCTAAAATAATAAACGGGTAATATAAGCTTAAGGTAAGAGGGCTTAAGATGGGGGTAATTCGAATAATTCCGTATCCTCCAAGTTTTAGTAAAACGGCTGCTAGAATCATGGAGCCGGCAACAGGAGCTTCTACATGGGCTTTGGGTAATCATAAGTGTAGGCCGTATAATGGTATTTTTACTATAAATGCCATTAAGCATGCTAATCATAGTATGTTGTTCGTTCAAGTGTACACAGTACAGGGTTGTGTGAGGTTTATTATTAAAGTTGATATATTCATGTATTTCATGTTTAGGAATAATAGGGCCACCAACAGGGGAAGAGACCCTGTCAGTGTATAAAATAAAAAATAGACTCCGGCGGAGAGACGTTCTGCCTGGTTACCCCATCGTGTAATAATAATAAGAGTGGGGATTAAGGTAGTTTCAAATAAGATAAAGAATAGCATAAGGTCGGTTGCTGAGAAGGTTAGTAGGAGGGTAATTTGAAGTACTGTAAGGGTAATTAAGAAGCCTCGTTTACGGTTAATAGGTTCGAGTTGTAGGTGGTTTTGGCTGGCAAGGGTTATTAGTGGGAGGAGTCAGCATGATAAAATTATTAATGGTGCGGAAAGCATGTCAATGTTTAGACAGTTTGATGTATTGGATAGGCCAAGGTTTAGGGGTTGTTTAAGTCAGATAAGACTTACAGTAGCAAGGAGTAATGAGTTGGCAGTAAATGTGAAAATTAGGGCCTTTGGTTTTGTTATAAGTGCTATTGGGATTAGTAAGGCTGTAGGTAGAAGAATTTTTAACATTGTAGGAGGTTAAGGTTTTGTAGGTGGTCTGAGCCGTGAGTTCGAGCAGTTGCTACGAGCAAGGCTAAGCCGGTTCCGGCTTCACAGGCGGAGAAGGCCAGGAGGATCACGGGTAGTATGGTTGTAGTGGGCAGTTGAATGTTCGATGAAAGTATCGTTATAGCTGAAAATAGGGCTAGTATTATAGCCTCAATACATAGTAAGGCAGACACAAGATGTGTACGGTGCATTGAAAGACCTAGAATACCTAGGAGAAAGGCTGTGTTGAATAAAAAATATGTTGTAGTCATAAAGCAGCCCAGGGGTTAAACCTGGAGTTATTAAGCCGAAATTAATTGTTTTATTTATACTAGCTGTTGATTCTGCTCACTCTAGTCCTCCTTCTAATCATTCGTATACAAGGCCAAGGGTGAGAAGTACGATAATAATGGAGGTTCAAGTAGTTGTAAGAGTTGGGGTTGGTTGATTTATCGCTCAAGGAGTCGGTAATAAAAGGGCAATTTCTAGGTCAAATAACAGAAACAGGATTGCGACTAGAAAGAATTGTAGTGAAAAGGGAAGACGGGCTGTCCCTAATGGGTCAAATCCACACTCGTATGGGGATAGTTTTTCTGTATCTGGGGTGGTTTGTGGGAGTCAAAAACTAATAGTTATGAGTAAGGCAGTGATTGTAATAGTTAATAAAAATATTACTGTTATAGTCATTATTCTTCCTCAGGTTTTACTGGGTCTTAGTGATTGGAAGTCACGCGTACTAATTGATACTAGAAGAATAAGAGCCTCATCAGTAGATTGATACATAAAGGAATAATCAGACTACATCTACGAAGTGTCAATATCAGGCAGCGGCTTCGAAACCGAAGTGATGGTTAGTCGTGAAGTGGTATAGGGTTTGTCGTAATAGGCAGATTACTAAGAAGCTTGAGCCGATGATAACATGTAGGCCGTGAAAGCCGGTTGCCACAAAGAATGTGGCCCCGTACACACTATCAGAGATTGTAAAGGGGGCTTCGTAATACTCTATTGCTTGAAGGGCAGTAAAATATAAACCTAAGATAACGGTCAACAGTAGGGCTTGTATTGTTTCTTTTCGTGTACCTTCTATAATTGAGTGGTGGGCCCATGTCACGGTTACTCCTGAGGCGAGCAAGACTGCTGTGTTTAATAATGGTACCTCAAAGGGGTTTAATGGGCTGACTCCGCTTGGGGGTCAGTAACCACCTAGTTCTGGGGTTGGGGCTAGGCTTGAGTGGTAAAAGGCTCAGAAAAAACCTACGAAAAAAAGTACTTCCGATGTAATAAATAGGATTATCCCGTATCGTAGGCCTTTTTGTACCAGTGTTGTGTGGTGTCCTTGATATGTGCCCTCTCGGGTGATATCACGCCATCATTGATACATTGTTAACAGGAGTACAATAAGTCCAATGTTTATTAATAGTGTGCTGTTAAAGTGAAATCAGATGGCTAAGCCAGAGGTTATAAGTAATGCTGCGATGGCCCCTGTAAGGGGTCATGGGCTCGGGTCTACTATATGGAAGGCGTGTGCTTGGTGGGTCATTATACGTTTTCTTGTAGGTATAGGCTTAGTAGTAGGGTAAATACGTAAGCCTGAATTATTGCGACTGCGATTTCTAATCCGGTCAGAAGTAAGAGAACAATCAAGGCTAAAGAAGCAGTTGTGGTTATAATTGGGAGTAGGACGAATACGGCTGTGGAGATAAGTTGGATGAGAAGGTGTCCGGCAGTAAGATTTGCAGTTAGTCGTACACCCAGTGCCAACGGGCGAATAAACAAACTAATTGTTTCGATAATGATTAGAATTGGGATTAAAAGAGTTGGGGTGCCTTCTGGTAAAAGATGGCCTAGTGATATAGTTGGTTGGTTTCGTAGTCCGACTAGAACTGTTGCTAATCATAGGGGTACAGCTATTCCTAAGTTCATTGATAGTTGAGTGGTTGGCGTAAATGTGTAGGGTAACAGTCCTAGTATGTTTAAAGACAGTAGAAAAAGTATAAGGGATAGTAAGATTGCGGCTCATTTGTGCCCTGGTTTGTTTATGGGCATTAAGAGTTGTTTTGTGAATATAAAGATGGTTCATGTTTGGATTATAATAGTGCGATTAGGGATTAATCGGCTTGTTATTGTAAAAATTAGGAGTGATTGGAGGGTCAGGGCTATTAGAATTAGTGGAATACCCATGATTTGTGGGCTTAAGAACTGGTCAAAAAAGTTTAAGTTCATGGTCAGTTTCACGGGGTTGTATGGTGTGCTAGATGGCTTGGTGTTGTAGGATTATCTAAGGGTGTTAAAAACAAGATTTTTATTTTAAAGATAAGGAGTAGTGTTACTCATGATAATAGTATAATAAAAAATCAGGGCGCGGGGTTTAGTTGTGGCATTCATTAAGGGGGCGATAAGCCCCTTCTCTAGCTTAAAAGGCTAGTGCTGTATAAGCTTCTTAATGAGGCTGTTAGTATAAGAGTTGATCAGTTTTCGAAGTGTTCAAGGGGCACAGTTTCTACTACGATCGGTATAAAACTATGGTTAGACCCACAGATTTCTGAGCATTGTCCAAAAAACAGTCCTGGGTGTGAGGTAATGAATGTTGTTTGGTTTAGGCGCCCTGGAATTGCGTCTGTTTTGATGCCCAAGGCTGGAACGGCCCATGAGTGAAGTACGTCTTCTGCCGAAATTAATATTCGGATCGGGGATTCTATTGGGATAACTATGTGGTGATCGACTTCTAATAGTCGAAATGATCCGGGTTGTAGTTCTTGTGTTGGTACTATATAGGAGTCAAATATTAAGTCTTCGTAGTCTGTGTACTCATAGCTTCAATATCACTGGTGGCCTAGGGCTTTGATGGTGAGATGTGGGTTGTTGATTTCATCTATCAAATATAAGATTCGGAGGGATGGAAGGGCAATCAGAATTAAAATAATTGCCGGTAGAACTGTTCAAATTATCTCGACTTCTTGTGCATCTATGGTGTTAGTGTGTGTGAGTTTTGTTGATATTATTAGAGAAATAATGTAGAGTACAAGTGCGCTGATCAAGAAAACAATTATGATTGCGTGGTCATGGAAGTGTAGTAGTTCTTCTATAATAGGGGAGGCTGCGTCTTGAAAACCTAATTGGGATGGGTGTGCCATATAGGACTCATAGAGGTTAGTCTATAACTTAGCTCTGACAGGGCTATGTAATTAATTTACTAGAGTCCTATGGAGAAAGAAGCATTTTGGCTATGTTACTAGTTTGAAACTAGTAGAAGGTGGTTCAATTCCCCCCTTTCTTGAGTTTGTTTGAACGTAAGTTGGTTCTTCATATGTGTGATATGGTGGAGGACAGCCGTGAAGTCATTCAAGATTTGTGCTAGTAAGTTCAAGAGTGAGAACTTCTCGTTTGGCGGCAAAGGCTTCTCAGATAATAAATATTATTATAATGACAGCTACAAGGGAGATTAATGAGCCAACAGACGACACCGTATTTCAGATGGTGTATGCGTCTGGGTAGTCCGAGTATCGTCGGGGTATTCCGGAAAGACCTAGGAAGTGTTGTGGAAAGAATGTTAAGTTTACGCCTGCAAATATTACTCCGAAGTGGATTTTTGTTCAGGTTTGGTGAAGGGTATAGCCCGAAAATAGTGGAAATCAGTGGACAAAGCCGCCTATAATTGCAAATACTGCTCCTATAGACAGCACATAATGGAAGTGGGCTACTACGTAATAAGTGTCGTGTAGCACGATGTCCAATGAGGAATTAGCTAATACAATTCCCGTTAAGCCCCCTACTGTAAAGAGGAAAATAAAGCCAAGGGCTCATAATATTGCTGCATCCCATTTAATTATGCCGCCGTGCAGGGTTGCCAGTCAGCTAAATACTTTAACCCCGGTTGGGATAGCAATAATTATTGTTGCGGACGTAAAATATGCTCGTGTATCAACATCCATGCCGACAGTGAATATATGATGGGCTCAGACAATAAAGCCTAGGAAGCCGATAGATATTATTGCTCAAACCATTCCTATGTAGCCGAAAGGTTCTTTTTTACCCGCATAATATGTCACAATATGTGAGATCATTCCGAAGCCCGGTAAAATTAGGATATAAACTTCAGGATGACCAAAGAATCAAAACAGGTGTTGGTAGAGGATTGGGTCTCCCCCTCCCGCGGGGTCAAAAAATGAGGTGTTTAAATTACGATCTGTCAATAGTATTGTAATACCAGCAGCGAGAACTGGGAGAGATAATAGCAGTAGAACGGCTGTGATTAAAACGGATCATACAAACAAAGGGGTTTGGTACTGGGTTATAGCTGGAGGTTTTATGTTAATGCAGGTTGTAATAAAGTTGATGGCCCCTAGAATAGAAGAAACACCGGCAAGGTGTAGCGAAAAGATTGTTAAATCAACGGAGGCGCCGGCGTGCGCTAGGTTTCCGGCTAAAGGGGGGTAAACAGTTCAACCAGTCCCAGCTCCTGCCTCTACGCCGGAAGAGGCTAATAGTAGAAGAAAGGAGGGTGGGAGTAGTCAGAAACTCATGTTGTTCATTCGTGGGAATGCTATGTCCGGGGCCCCGATCATTAATGGTACTAACCAGTTTCCGAACCCGCCGATTATGACTGGCATAACCATGAAGAAAATTATTACGAAGGCATGAGCAGTAACAATAACATTATAAATTTGGTCGTCACCGAGTAGGGAGCCAGGTTGACTCAGTTCAGCCCGAATTAAAAGGCTTAAAGCGGTGCCGACTATTCCTGCTCAGGCCCCAAAAATTAAATAAAGGGTGCCGATATCTTTGTGGTTTGTTGAGAAAAGTCAACGGTTGATTGTCACAGGTAAGGTGGCCGAGTAGGTAACAGGTTGTAGCCCTGTGCACGGGGGTGCAGTCCCTCCTTTACCAAGCCCCGAGGTGATTCCACACTAGAGTGCAAATCTAGAGACGTACACCCCACGGTGTACCAGGGCTTTTTTTAAAAAAAAGACCGGATAGAAGCCCGCTGGATTGGGTATTTAGTTGTTAACTGAAATTTTACGGGATCAAGGCCCGTCTATCTAGGAGGTTTTAGCTTAATAAAAGTGCTTGATTTGCAGTCAGGAGATGTAGATTAAAGTTTTACAAACTTTCAGGGACTAAGAGGTTTTTAGCTCTTGGTTGTAGCTTTGAAGGCTACTGGTTTAAATGTTTAGCCTAAGTCCCTAGGTAAATAGTGGGGTGATCGGTAAAATTATTGTGGAAAGTACTAGTGTTGAGGTTATAATGGTTGTTTTTATGGCTGGTTGAAGTCGTCATTTTAGTTTATTTTGTAGGGTGGTTGGGGATAGGGTAAGGGTTGTCATATATGATATTCGTAGGTAGAAAAAAAGGCTGAGTAAGGCTGAGAGGGCTATGGTGATAGCGAGTATGGTGAGGTTGTGGGTAGTTAGTTCTTGTAAGATTAACCATTTAGGTATGAAGCCTGAAAGGGGTGGTAAACCTCCCAGGGATATTAGTAAGATTAGTGTTAAAGGGGTTATAACTGGGGAGATTGTTCATGATGTTGATAAATCTTTGATGGTTTTAGATGATGAAAAAATAAGTATGGTGAATGTTGATAGTGTCATTAATAGGTAAATAATTAGGTTAAGGATTATAATTTTTGGGGCTAGTGTTAGAATTGTTGCTATTCATCCTAGGTGGGCGATTGATGAGTATGCTATGATTTTTCGTGTCTGAGTTTGGTTTAGGCCGCCTCATCCACCAATGAGGGTGGAAAGGAGTCCCATCGTTAAGAGGGTTGTTGGGTGGAGTGAGTGGTGGGTTAAAAATAATAGGGTTATAGGGGCTAATTTTTGTCAGGTTGTAATAATTAATGCTGTTTTTAGAGGTGTGCCCTGTAATACTTCTGGTAGTCAAAAGTGTAGCGGGGCTAGACCGAGTTTTATTGAGAGGGCCATAGTTAGTATAATACAGGCTGGTGGATTTGTGAGTTGTATGATGTCTCAGGTTCCTGTGGATCAGGCATTGATTGTGCTGGAAAATAATACTGTGGCTGAGGCAGCTGCTTGGATTAGGAAATATTTAGTAGTGGCTTCTGTTGCACGTGGGTGGTGTTGTTTAGCAATAATTGGGATGATGGCTAGGGTATTTAGTTCTAGGCCAACTCAAGCAAGTAATCAGTGAAAGCTTGATATTGTGATTATTGTACCTAGGGCGAGGCTTGAGATAATAATTGATTGTATGATGGGGTTCATTAGTGAAGGAAGGGGTTAAACCAACATTTTCGGGGTATGGGCCCGAAAGCTTAGTTAGCTGACTTTACTAGAGAGTAGTATAATGGAGTACAAAAGGTTTTGGGCCTTTTTGTACAGGTTCGTGTCCTGTTTTTCTATTGGGAAATGAGGGGGTTTAAACCCCTGTGTTTTACTCTATCAAAGTAACCCTTAAAATTCGGGCACATTTCCAGTTATTGTGGTGGGAGGCCTGAGAGTATTGTAGTGAATGAAGTGTGTCATAGGAACATGACTAAGGTGATCGGTAAGAAGTTTTTTCATAACAGGTGTATTAGTTGGTCATATCGAAATCGGGGGTATGATGCTCGTGCCCATAAAAATAGGGCAGTTAGTAGTATCGTTTTTAATATTAAGTTGATTGGAAATATGTCAGGGTAGGTATTTCCTGGGTTAAGAAATAAAATGCATGTAAGAGTGTTTATTATTAAGATGTTCGCGTATTCGGCTAAGAAGAACAATGCGAATGGTCCGGCTGCGTATTCTACATTGAACCCTGATACGAGTTCTGATTCTCCTTCTGTGAGGTCAAATGGGGCGCGGTTGGTTTCAGCTAGGGTTGAGATAAATCATATTATTGCTAGAGGTCAGGAGGAGAAAAGGAGTCAGGTTGAGTTTTGGGTAATTGTGAGTATGTGTATTGTAAATCCCCCTGTTATAATGATGATTGCTAGAAGAATAATGCCTAGTGTGACTTCGTATGAGATAGTTTGTGCTACAGCCCGAAGGGCCCCAATTAGTGGGTATTTTGAGTTTGAGGCTCAACCAGATCAAAGAATCGAATATACGGCTATGCTTGATAGGGCTAACATAAATAGAAGTCCAAGGTTTAAATCTGCTATTGAGGCAGGTATTGGTATTGGGGTTCAGATTATAAGAGCTAGAAATAGTGCTATTGTTGGGGTTGCAATAAAGAGGGCTGGAGAAGATGATGAGGGGCGTACTGGCTCTTTAATAAACAGTTTTACTCCGTCAGCGATTGGTTGAAGTAGGCCGTATGGTCCTACAATATTTGGACCTTTTCGTAATTGTATATAACCAAGGATTTTGCGTTCTAGTAGTGTAAGAAAGGCGACCGCAATCAGAATGGGGATGATGTAGAATAAGGGGTTAATTAAGTAAAGAAGTAGGGGGTGCATTATTAAGGAGATGATTTGAACATCTGATGGGAAGATCTTAGGACTTATGCATTAACCTGGCTCTGCCACCTTAATAAGTCGATATCTCGGCTTTGTCGGCTGCTGTATGACTTTAGTTTTCTTCAGTCATTTTTATTCGGGCGTGCTTGTAGCATGGGCCCGTCCTTCTTTTTCCTTTCGTACTGAAGAAGGCAGCATCATAGATAGAAACCGACCTGGATTACTCCGGTCTGAACTCAGATCACGTAGGACTGTTAATCGTTGAACAAACGAACCTTTAATAGCGGCTACACCATTAGGATGTCCTGATCCAACATCGAGGTCGTAAACCTTCTTGTCGATAGGGACTCTTGAAGAAGATGGCGCTGTTATCCCTGGGGTAACTTGGTTCGTTGATCAGTGTGACTGGGTCAATATGTTTCGGCTTGTAAGCCTTTGATGGAATGGTGGTCCTGTGCTCGGAAGTTGTGTTTGTTCCGAAGTCGCCCCAACTTAAAACCTAGTAGTAGTTACTCTTATTAAGTTTATTAATAGTAAGTTTTAAGCTCCACAGGGTCTTCTCGTCTTGTGTTGATATCTCAGCTTTTGGACTGGGAGATCAGTTTCACTGATGGGGTGTAGGAGACAGGTTTATCCTCATTTAGCCATTCATACTGGTCTTTATTTAGAAGACAAGTGATTACGCTACCTTTGCACGGTTAGAATACCGCGGCCGTTAAAATAAGTTTCACTGGGCAGGCAGGACCTTCAATACTAGTGTTGCTAAAGGCTATGTTTTTGGTAAACAGTTGGGATAAATGTTGCTGAGTTCCTTCTACAACTTTTTATCTTTCTTTTGGACGCCCCGGTGTTGGTTTGACAGTGTGGTAAACAGTAGGTGTTTTGCCTGTTTTGGTCTGTTAATTGTCAGTAGGTTTTCTATTACTGGGTCAGGGGTGTGTCGTAGAGAACTATTCTTGTTACTAGTTTTAGCATTAGTTCATCTATTATTATAGTGTAACTCAATGTGTATCGGGAGTTTGCGGGGTATCTTGGTATTTTTCTTTTATTATGCTTTGACGCTTTGTTTTCTGATAGCTGTTTTAAAGCTTACTGGTTAAATGTATTTGCTGTCTCTCTAATTATGGTTGTTTCCTGTCTCAATGGGGCTGTACCCTCATTGAGTATCTTTTAGGTTGTGCTAGAATTTCGCTTTGTGTGACCTAAAGTTGAACTAAAATTCATTTTTTGAGTAACCAGCTATGACTAAGTTCGTTAGGCTTTTCACCGCTACTGTTGGGTCGTCCCACTCTTTTGCTACAGAGACGGGTTCACTCTTTTAGTTGCCCCATAGTAGCTCACTTAGTTTCGGGAGTACAGGCTAAGTTCATTTTGTCTGTAATGTCTGGCTAAACCATGATGCAAAAGGTACAAGTATTAATCTTTGCTTTTTATTGCATGGGTGTTTCATTGTTCTTTCAATGTTTCCTTACGGTACTGTTTCTATTGCTCCAGAAAAACTTTCTATCACATATACTTGTTTGGGCAAATGGTTTGGTTATCTTTTTAGTTTACTTGGTTAAGTGACGGGGCTAGTTTTATTGCTCAAAAAGGTTAGGGTTGCGCTAACATTGTCCAATTGTAAGTTGAATGCTTTATATTAAGCCACTATTTGATTCCAAGCACACTTTCCAGTGCGCTTACCATGTTACGACTTGCCTCATCTAAACAAGGTGTTATTAATATGTTTTATAGTGGGTTGTGTGATGAGGGTGACGGGCGGTGTGTACGCGCTTCAGAGCGGGTTTAAGATAAGTTTTCTTACTTATTTTACTGCTAAATCCACCTTAAAACATGTTTTTCAACAAGTTGTACGTGTGTTCATGTAGGAAAATGTAGCCCATCTCTGCCACCTCATGTGCTACACCTTGACCTGACTTGTTAGTTATTAACTGTTTTGCTTACTTTATTTCTTTCATAAGGTAGGCTGACGACGGCGGTATATAGACTGGTTGGCTAAAGGTGGTAAGGTTGAGCGGGGGGTATCGATTATAGGACAGGCTCCTCTAGGTTGGTTTGAAGCACCGCCAAGTCCTTGGAGTTTTTAGCTTTTCGCTTGTAGTTCTCTGGCGGAAAATATTGTGTGAGTAAGATCGTTGTTTAGGGCTGAGCATAGTGGGGTATCTAATCCCAGTTTGTTTCTTAGCTTTCGTGAGATGGGAGGGTGTTAGAGGCATGGTTGTTGTTCTGGGTACAAGAGTGTTTTACGACTTAGTGTTAGTTTCCCTCTAAAGTTTTAATTGTTCCCCCAGTCACGCTTTACGCCGGAAGTCGTTGTTTTTAGTCTTTCGTATAACCGCGGTGGCTGGCACGAAATTTACCGACCGTGTTTACCATAACTAGATCGAGCTTTCGCTCATTTTTAATGTTAGTTACTGCTGAAAACCCGTGTGGGTGTGGCGTAAGCAAGGCGTGTTAGGCCAAAAGGGTTGTATCCTGATGCCTGCTCCGGTTAGCTGTTTGGGGTGTGTGGGCATTCTCACTGGTTTGTGGAGGCTTGCATGTATAATTTTGGTAAAAAACAACGGCAAGTTTAGGACCAAAACTTTGTGTTTTCGGGAAAATGGGTAATCCGTCTCGGCATCTTCAGTGTCGCGCTTTGATTTTTAAGCTACAATAAC